CGTATTGTCGAGATTCCAAGAAACAGTAACTATATGAATTGATTGATCATATAGTTGTAGCAACTGAGATTTTTCCATAAAAAATATATAAATCCGATTCCAGGTTGTAAAGCACAAAAAAGAAAGGGGATGTGGATAAATGGAATATGATAGAAAGAAAAAAAGTATCAATGATATATAATTCCAACATGTATGGTTTCTGAATCATCTCATAAAAATCAATGTGACAAAGCATCAATACTGATATAAATAATAAAGAGCCCGGGTTAATGGAAACTGAGGAGATTGATTCGGGAACGCATTTTTTGGGGGGCTCCATTGCAGAGTTCAGGCCTAACCATTAATAGAGAAGCTATGGGAACGACAGAACCTGTGAGTGTATAGGATTTTCTTGAAAATGAATCCTAATGATTCATTGGGTGGGATGGCGGAACAAACCAAGAACAAATTTATTTATTATGAAGGGTCATAGATTGACCCCACGAATAACGCAAGAAAAAGTCAATATTCGCCCGCGAAACCCTAATTTTTGGGGTTACAATATTTTAGCGTGATTCAATGGGGATAAAGATAAGAGTTTGTTATCTCAAACAAAAAATGATCTATATTTATATATAATATTAATATAAATATACATAAAATAAAGATATACTTCCGGCTGTATATCTTGTATATATAGCTTAATGAATAACAAATTCAATATCAATAAATCCCATTACTAAGTGTATAGTTTAGTAAATACATGCCTATCCATAATATTTTTGAAGAATTTTAATTCGCGAGGAGCTGGATGAGAAGAAACTCTCATGTCCGGTTCTGCAGTAGAGATGGAATTAAAAAAAACCATCAACTATAACCCCCAAAAAACCAGATTTCGTAAACAACATAGAGGAAGAATGAAGGGAATATCTTGTCGAGGCAATCATATTAGTTTCGGCAGATATGCTCTTCAGGCACTTGAACCTGCTTGGATCACGGCTAGACAAATAGAAGCAGGGCGAAGAGCAATGACGCGATATGTGCGTCGTGGTGGAAAAATATGGATACGCATATTTCCTGACAAACCTGTTACAGTAAGACCTACAGAAACACGTATGGGTTCGGGGAAGGGATCCCCCGAGTATTGGGTATCCGTTGTTAAGCCAGGGCGAATACTTTATGAAATGGGCGGAGTTTCAGAAACCGTAGCCAGAGCTGCTATTAGAATAGCTGCGTGCAAGATGCCTATACGAACTCAATTCATTATTGCAGGATAGGAATGTAGAAAAAAAGAAGTATTGAGGATGAAAAAAAAGTTTATTTATTTCTGGACAGACAATATTTCTTTTTTCCCTCATCCTTTGCAGTGAAATAACGGATTCAAATAAAAATGATATGATTCAACCTCAAACCCTTTTGAATGTAGCGGATAACAGCGGAGCTCGAAAACTGATGTGTATTCGAATCATAGGGGCTGGTAATCGCCGATATGCTCATATCGGTGACGTTATTGTTGCTGTAATCAAAGAAGCAGTACCAAATATGCCCCTAGAAAGATCAGAAGTCATTAGGGCTGTAATTGTACGTACATGTAAAGAACTCAAACGCGATAACGGTATGATAATACGATATGATGATAATGCCGCAGTTGTTATTGATCGAGAAGGAAATCCAAAAGGAACTCGAGTTTTTGGTGCGATCGCTCGGGAATTGAGACAGTTTAATTTTACGAAAATAGTTTCATTAGCCCCCGAGGTATTATAAATACTAGTAGATTAGACTATGATCATAGTAGGGTATCTTAAATGGATCAATTAGTCAATTGTGTCTCACGCATATACTTTATAATAGAATAATTTGAATAATATAGAAAAAATAAAAATAAAAGAAAGAAAAACATGTTGATTATATCAAAATTAGGAGATACAAATAATTATAGTTTGTCATGGGTAAGGATACTATTGCTGATATAATAACTTCTATAAGAAATGCTGACATGGATAAAAAAGGAACGGTTCGAATAACATCTACTAATATTGCCCAAAACATTAGTAAAATACTTCTACGAGAAGGTTTTATTGAAAATGTTCGGAAACATCAGGAAGATAACAAATATTTCTTGGTTTCAACCCTGCGACATAGAAGTACTAGAAAAGGAATATATAGAACTATTTTCAAGCGTATTAGCCGACCCGGTCTACGAATCTATTCCAACTCTCAACGAATTCCTAAAATTTTAGGCGGAATGGGAATTGTAATTCTTTCTACTTCTCGAGGTATAATGACAGATCGAGAAGCTCGAATAGAAAGAATTGGGGGAGAAATTTTGTGTTATATATGGTGATCCTACCCCTCGGTATACTAATTTTACCTATTTTACCTATACCTTCCTTCCCATTTATTTTTTTGAAATAGAAAGGAAAAGTGAGTTATATAACCCTTCCTCTATTAGTTGATACTTCAAGGGGTTACCTAGAATGAAAGAACACAAATTGATTCATGAAGGTTTAATTACCGAATCACTTCCCAACGGCATGTTCCGAGTCTGTTTAGATAATGAAGATATAATTCTAGGTAGAGTCAAAATCGAAGTAAGTTGTTATGATTCACCCGGGGGAAGTCTAATTTATAGACTTCGCAACAAAGACTCGAACGATTCGGCGATTTTTTAAACATTCCTTTCGTGAGGATACAATTTGAAGTTAAAAAAAACTAATTTTTTTGCAAGGAGTAGACTCAGAATTAAGGCAGGGATTGATAAATATGAAAATAAGGGCTTCTGTTCGTAAAATTTGTGAAAAATGTCGACTGATCCGTAGGCGTGGACGGATTATAGTGATTTGTTCCAATCCAAGACATAAACAGAGACAAGGGTAATAATAAAAAAAATCACTTTATAAATTTAAGAAAGAATCCGTTTTAACATGAGATAGATATCTCCGTATCTTTCTATATATTTATGACTCCCATTTATTTATGAAATGATAAAATATGACAAAACCTATACCAAGAACCGGTTCACGTAAGAATGGACGTAGAATACCAAAAGGGGTTATTCATGTTCAAGCAAGTTTCAACAATACCATTGTAACTGTTACAGATGTCCGAGGTCGGGTGGTTTCTTGGGCCTCCGCGGGTACTTCTGGATTCAAAGGCACAAGACGAGGAACACCCTATGCTGCTCAAGCAGCAGCAACGAATGCTATTCGTACTGTTGTAGATCAGGGGATGCAACGAGCAGAAGTTATGATAAAAGGCCCAGGTCTCGGAAGAGATGCCGCATTACGGGCCATTCGTAGAAGTGGTATATTATTAAGTTTCGTACGTGATGTAACACCTATCTCACATAATGGATGTCGACCTCCTAAAAAAAGGCGTGTGTAAAAATAAGACTTAAAGGGATTTCAAGAGAAATAAATGATTCAATGATCTGATCAAATAATAATATTAGTATGGTTCGAGAGGAAGTAGCAGGATCCACTCGAACACTACAGTGGAAGTGTGTTGAATCAAGAGTAGAGGGTAAGCGTCTTTGTTATGGGCGTTTCATTCTGGCCCCGCTTATGAAGGGTCAAGCTGATACCATAGGTATTGCCATGCGAAGGGCTTTACTTGGAGAAATAGAAGGAACATGTATTATACGCGCAAAATCTGAGAAGGTACCGCATGAATATTCTACGATAGTAGGTATTGAAGAATCAGTACATGAAATTTTCATAAATTTGAAAGAAATTGTATTGAGAAGTAATCTCTATGGAGTTAGAGACGCATCCATTTGCATAAGGGGTCCTAAATATGTAACCGCTCAGGATATCGTCGTGCCACCTTCTGTGGAAATAATTGACACGACACAGCATATAGCTAACCTGACAGAACCGATTGATTTGTGTATTGGATTACAAATCATGAGAGATCGTGGATATCGTATGAAACCCACAAATCACTCTCAATATCAAGATGGAAGTTATCCTATAGATGCTGTATCCATGCCAGTTCGAAATGCAAATCATAGTATTTATTCTTATAAGAATGGGAATGAAAAACAAGAGATACTTTTTCTAGAAATATGGACGAATGGAAGTTTAACTCCTAAGGAAGCACTTTATGAAGCTTCTCGTAATTTGATTGATTTATTTATTCCTTTTTTACATGCAGAGGAAGAGTACATTAACTTCAAAGAAAATAAAAATAGGTTTACTCTACCCCCTTTTCCCTTTCAAGATATATTAACTAATCTAAAGAAAAACCAAAAAGAAATTCCATTGCAATGGATTTTTATTGACCAATTAGAATTGCCTTCCAGAACCTATAATTGTCTCAAAAGGTCCAATATACATACCTTATTGGACCTTTTGAGCAACAGTCAAGAAGACCTTATGAGAATTGAATATTTTCATATGGAAGATGTAAAACAGATATTGGACACCCTACAGAAGCGTTTCGCAATTGATTTGCCTAAAAAAAAAAAATAAGTTTTCATCTTAAATCAATTGTATTGTAATGGAATTTTCTTCTTTTTTTTTTTAGATTAGAAAGATAAAAAGAAGAAATTTTTTTTTTCATCTTGAGCACAATCCGTACTCGGAAGCGAGTATAATAAAATTAATGTATCTAGGGAAGATTCACCTGGAAGCGACTATTCCCTAGATACTTACGTCATGATATTTCGCGGTTGAATCGCTTTTTCAATTTAAAAAAGTCCTAAAGTTAGGGATTTATCAATAGGTAATGTTGCTCCAATACCTAACCAAAGAGCTACTGCGGTACCGATCAAAAAGACTGTTGTAGCTACTGGACGACGAAATGGATTTTGGAATTTATTGACATTTTCCAAAAAAGGTACTATCAATAATCCCGTTGGTACTGAAACCATTAAAAGAACACCCAATAACTTATTTGGTACTGTGCGGAGTATTTGAAATACGGGAAAGAAGTACCATTCAGGTAATATTTCTAAAGGAGTTGCAAATGGGTCCGCGGGTTCACCAATCATTGATGGTTCTAGAACCGCTAAGCCTACG